ATTGGAATTTTTAGTTTATACATTGGAAAAATCCGTTTTGTTATTAATATACTAGTAAAGGGGCAAAAGAATAACTGAAAGAAGGGAAATCTATTAGTTATTCGTTAAAGTTTCATTTATTCAATGACCAGAATTAGACGGGGATATATCGCTCGGAGACGTAGAACAAAAATTCGTTTATTTGCATCAAGCTTTCGGGGGGCTCATTCAAGACTTACTCGAACTATTACTCAACAAAAAATAAGAGCTTTGGTTTCGGCTCATCGGGATAGGGATAGGCAAAAAATAAATTTTCGTCGTTTGTGGATCACTCGAATAAATGCAGCAATTCGTGAAAGGGGGGTATGCTATAGTTATAGTAGATTAATAAACGATCTGTACAAGAGACAGTTGCTTCTTAATCGTAAAATACTTGCACAAATAGCTATATCAAATAGGAATTGTCTTTATATGATTTCCAATGAGATCATAAAAGAAGTAGGTTGGAAGGAATCCACCGGTTAAACGGAGTTGCCCGGAGAATGAACTCCGGGAAGGTCGAATAAAAATGAATAGAATATGATAAAATATGAGAAAGTAGTCAAAATAAATATGAATCAACACGTTCAATAAAAAGATTGCTTCTTCCCAGATTATTATTTTTTTCTTACGACACGAGAATTAAATCCGGATTCTTGTATTTTTCCAACAAAATAGAAATCCGCGTTTGAGTTCGAATGGGAAAATGGGAAGTTGAATTCAAGTGAAGAAAGAGTAAACCTATCTTTTTCTGGCTCTAAGACTAGAAGTTCTAGTGGTCGACTCGGTTCTTTCAAATTGTTTCTCATTATTAAGAAAAGGTAACAAAGATAAAATACGAGCTTGTTTTATAGCAATAGTAATTAATCGTTGTTGTTTCAAGGTCAATCTATTCACTCGTCTAGATAATATTTTTCCCTGTTCACTAATAAATCGACTAATTAAACTCATGTTTTTATAATCAATTCGATCCCCCGATTGGATCGGGGGCAAACGCCTACGAAAAGATCGCTTGGATTTAAGAAAAGTTCGCTTGGATTTATCCATGGTTTGGTTAGTTTATTTCTTCTCCCTAAAATCCTATTTCAGCCGTATTTCTAATTAGAATAAATAAATAGGATTTGGTTTGTTTATAATTATCTTTAACTATGTTAAATATGTTATATATATATAATGTCATTTTTTCCCTTTCCTTGTAAGATAAGGGCGGCGGTGCTCGGCTCGATCTATTTCTTTATCTCCGCGTGAATCGTATGTTTGTAACAATATGGACAGAATTTTAGCAACTCCAATCGATTAGGCGTATTGTGCCGGTTCTTTTGAGTAATATATCTGGAAATGCCCGTTGATGCTTTATTAACACCGTTTCGAACACAAGCGGTACATTCCAAAATAACCGGTATTCGCACATCTTTACCCTTGGCCATGAACCTCCTTTGGATTTTTCATTTACTCAACTCTTCCTCTTTCAATCCGAAACGAAGAAAGGAAGGAAAAAACAAACTAGAATTTGTAACTTGCTATCCTCTTATGCAAGATTTCACTACAATCAATATAGGAAATAAGATAGAAAGATTTCTAAACTATATTTCAAATCACAGTACAGTATTTCATATAAGTATCTTGTATAATACTCTTTCCCTAGAACCACAGTTTGTCTTCGACTTCCATAGAAATTTAATACATAGAAATTTCATATTAATTTAATTCCAACCTGAACCCGAGTCTCGCAGCTGTTGAATGCACTTTTATTCTTTCTCTTTCCTCCCTTATTCTAAAAAGGGAAAAAAGAGAAAAGAGGGGGGCTGGTATTTAATTGTATCTCTAATCTTCTTTATTCCTTCCCAGGTCAATAACTAGAATGAAAAAAAGGGGAACGTCAACGCATCCGGGAAAAAACGATTAATCTCTATCAATAAACCTGCCAAAGAAGCGAACCATAGAGTACTTAGTACCGGGGCCACGGAAAGATATGTTTTTAGATCTCGCATTGAAAAACCTCCTTCATTTTATTGTAATACATAAGATAATACATATTGAAATGTACAATCATCCAGTAAATAAGATTTACTTTTTGTTAAATACAGAAAAAAGCGTCCTTTTCTTCCCCAATATTCCCCCAAAAGATTCAAGGGGTTCCGCTCCATATTTCATATAGATAGAAGTATTTTACTATTATTATATGTTAAATGGGACCAAAAAGACGAAATGGACATAAAAATTATAGATTTTAATAGAGGAGATAACGATGTGGAAAACAAGACAGGAATTCTCTACAATGACACTGTAGACCAATGGAAGGGATGTAGCGCAGCTTGGTAGCGCGTTTGTTTTGGGTACAAAATGTCACGGGTTCAAATCCTGTCATCCCTACCTATTCCTGCTCCTTTGAGCAGTAACGAGGGATTTTTTGAGATCAATTCACATTGGACATATCATATAGAATCTTTCATTCTTATGATACTATATAGTATATGCATAC